TCAAAGCTATTAGCTTCATTATGTAAGGTATAACTACGAAAAGCGGAAGTAGCCGAGCTACAATAAAAATTCCGGCTGCTACCATAGTAGCAGCATGTATAAGAGCTGAGATAGGGGTGGGCCCTTCCATAGCATCAGGTAACCATACATGAAGGGGAAATTGGGCAGATTTAGCAATTGCACCAGAAAATAATAGAAAAGCGCATAAAGTAACAAATAAAAAATTAACTTCATTATTATCAACCAAGTTTTTGAATATTTCAAACAAATCCCGAAATTCTAAACTGCCCGTTATCCAATAAAAGCCTAAAATTCCTAATAATAAACCAAAATCCCCGACGCGATTAGTTACAAACGCTTTTTGACAAGCATTCGCTGCAGTAGGTCGTGTGAACCAAAAACCTATTAATAGATACGAACACATCCCAACCAATTCCCAAAAAAAATAAATTTGTATCATATTAGAACTAGTAACTAATCCCACCATGGAAGTATTGAAAAAACTCATATAAGCAAAAAATCTCAAATATCCCTGATCATGAGACATATAATTGTCACTATAAATAAGAACCATAATTCCAACAGTAGTGATTAATATTAACATAATAGAAGTAAGTGGGTCAACCAAATATCCAAATTCGAACGAAAAGTCATTATTGATAGTCCAAGACCATATAGATAGATAAATAGAAGGGTTATTTATTTGTTGAATAGATAGATAAGTTGAAAAAATCATAACTATACTTAACAATAAAACACTAGGAAAAACCCACATACGGCGAAGATTTTTTGTTGACGTTGGAAAAAGTAGAAGTCCTACTCCTATTAATATAGGAACGGGAAGTGGAATAAAAGGTATAATCCACGAATATTGATATGTATATTCCATAAAAAAAAAAAAGATTTGTATTTTTATCTTAATTAATTGTTTCTGATTTACCGGCTCTTATTTCTTTTGAAATGAAAGGATCAGTTAATAAAAATGAAAATATATAAAATATAGAATTTTCTAGCCTTAATTATTCTGATTCTTTTTCATTTTCAACTCTTTGAAATATTGAAAAACTCAGAGGTTAAAATTAAAAGAAGATCCAAAAAGTGAAAATTTCTATTTTCATTATTATTACGTATTACATTATTAGTATTACAATAATTTATATATATCTATAGATATATATAGAATATACGGAGCAAGGAGAAAAAATTACACCAAAAGAAGCATTATTTGATATGAATCATAAAAAAACCACAACTTATCCCAGAAAAGTTATTTATTTTAGTTGAGTTATTCAGAATCATTAACCAATTGATTTGGTGTAATTTTGGAAATGATTTATTGTCTTTTATTACAATAAAAGATATTTAAAGCAACTCTATGATCTCCAAACTATGTCATCCAAGACTCGACTTTCCATAAAATTAAAAGAAGGAATTACTAAAATAGCTTTTAGAAAATCATTTATCTTGGCACTTTTAACAAATTAAGTACTAGTCTCTTACCCATTTTAAAAAGAAAATTAGATGTACTCTTTTGAATTTTGATAACCTGACCAATTCCATTTTAAATTAATAATTTATATAAAAAGAAAAAAATATCCATTTTTTTAATTAAATAGTAAAAATTAATAAGGTGGTTAGTAAACCTTTGGATGTTTTTTATTATGTCTTTTAGGCTATTTTATTACCTGTATAAATCAATATAGGACGACAAAAATAAACTAGACAGAGATAGAAAAAAAAGGTACAGTCATTTTTTGTTTGTATTTTTTTTTTATCAACTTTACTGAATTAGATTTCTATGGCATAGAGGATTTTATAGATATGGATTTGAATGAAGAAGAGCACCAATAAAATAAAAAATATGAATTATTGGATATTGTATGGAATAGAAACAATCGTTTTTTTGTATTTTATTTATAATAACATATTTTTTTCCTAGTACTATTTAACGTTAACGCGATTTTTCTATATTCCTATTTTTAGGAAGAAAGTTCAATCTATAAAATAAATAACTATCTAGATAATTAATAGTAAAGAACAATTGGTTTTGAACAATAGATGTCTTTGACATCCAACTATAACAATTAAAAACTTCTTATAATTTTTGAATGGCAGTTCCAAAAAAACGTACTTCTATATCAAAAAAACGGATTCGTAAAAATATTTGGAAAAAGAAAGGATATTGGGCGGCATTGAAAGCTTTTTCGTTAGGTAAATCTCTTTCTACAAGAAGTTCAAAAAGTTTTTTTTATACGCCAAATAAATAATCAAAGATTGAAATAATCTTTGTTGTTCTGACTCGAAAAACAATCAGTCTAATTTGATTATAATTTTATTATAAATTTATTCTAATTTATAATAAAATTATTATATTATAATATTATAATAAATATTAATACTTTTAGACTAAATAGTAAGATTTTCTACTTTAATTTATATATTTCACTTTATTTATATACTATAATTATATATATACTTAATTACGTTAAAATAAAAAAAAAAAAAATTGTTAAATTAAATAAAACGTACACTCTAATAAAAAATATACCAAAAATAAAGGATTTTTTTTTGAAAAGCCTTACGTTAAAATTCCTAATTTTTAAACAAGTTTTTATTCATCAATTTTCATTTGAATCTTTTCTGAATATATATTTCATTGAATTGAAATTGAATTGAAGGAGTAAATTCAATGTCGACGATTGAATAAAAATAGGTTATTAGGTTATTATGATTTCGAACAAGCCGCTATGGTGAAATCGGTAGACACGCTGCTCTTAGGAAGCAGTGCTAGAGCATCTCGGTTCGAGTCCGAGTGGCGGCATGGCATCTTTTAAAAGAGTAAGTCCTATACTGAATTCAAGCCCCGATTTCAATTATTATCCTATAATTGAAATTGAGGAACTCCCCTTTTTTTTTTAATTTAACATTTTTTATGATATTTTCAACTTTAGAGCATATATTAATTCATATATCCTTTTCCGTCGTTTCAACAGTAATTACAATTAATTTGATAACCTTGTTAGTCGATGAAATCGTAAGACTATATGATTCGTCAGAAAAAGGGATGATAGCGGCTTTTTTCTGTATAACAGGATTATTGGTTACTCGTTGGATTTTTGAGGGACATTTACCATTAAGTAATTTATACGAATCATTGATCGTTCTTTCATGGAGTTCCTCCATTATTCATATGGTTCCGTATTTTAAAAAGTATAAAAACAATTTCAATTTAAACGTAATAACTGCGCCAAGTGTTATTTTTATCCAGGGTTTTTCTACTTCGGGTCTTTTAACTGAAATGCATCAATCCGAAATATTAGTACCCGCTCTTCAATCCCATTGGTTAATGATGCACGTAAGTATGATGGTAGTGAGCTATGCAGCTCTTTTATGTGGATCATTATTATCATTAGCTCTTCTAGTCATTACATTTCGAAAATTCATAAGGATTCCTACTCAAAGTAATAATTTAGTAAATGAGCCATTTTCTTGGGGCAAGATTCAATACGGAAGAGAAAAAAAGAATATTTTACCAAAGACTTTTTTTCTTTCTTCTAGGAATTATTACAGGTTTCAATTGGTTCAACAATTGGATCTTTGGAGTTATCGTATTATTAGTCTAGGGTTTATCTTTTTAACCATAGGCATTCTTTCAGGCGCAGTATGGGCCAATGAAGCATGGGGGTCATATTGGAATTGGGACCCAAAAGAGACTTGGGCTTTTATTACTTGGACCATATTTGCAATTTATTTACATACTAGAACAAATAAAAATTTGGAAGGTGTAAATTCCGCAATTGTGGCCTCCATGGGCTTTCTTATAATTTGGGTATGCTATTTTGGGGTTAATTTATTAGGAATAGGGTTGCATAGTTATGGTTCATTTTCATTAACATCGAATTGAATTGAAGAAAGGACTTGACAAATACAAAATAAATACAAAATAAACATAGGAGGGCATAAGTGTATATAAGAAAACCTCGTGTAATCCAGCGCAAATCCTTTAATGGAAATGAAGTAATTCAAAGAGTTCGCGCTGGATTACATACCCGGTTATAATAGAATTCCAATTTCTTTTACTCAAACTTAAGAGAAGAAAGAGAAGAAAAAGGACTTATTTTTCGGTGTACAACACCAACAAACTATTTTTAAAATCATCGGATTTCTGTTTGATTTTTTGGTTTACTCACAAAAACTATGGATAAAAATAATTAGATAAAATAGCTTCGACTTTCTCAACTGATAGTGAGAAAACGAAATCCGGATAAATACCAATAGCTATTATGGGTAAAAAAATACAGATCGAAACAAATAATTCTCGTGGTCCAGAATCAACAAAATAAGAATGTGGAGCATTAAAAAGCCTGTATCCATAGAACATCTGTCGTAACATAGACAATGAATAAATAGGAGTTAATATGATTCCAATTGCCATTCCAAAAGTAATTAGTATTTTTGTGATTAAAAGATATTTTTGGCTAGTAAGTATTCCAAAAAATACTAGCAATTCCGCAACAAAACCGCTCATGCCCGGTAATGCAAGAGAAGCCATTGATAAGATACTGAAAGTTGTAAATATTTTTGGAATTGTGATAGCCGTTCCGCCCATTTCATCGAGATAAACAAGACGTATTCTATCATAACTCGTTCCTGCCAAGAAAAAAAGCGCGGCGCCAATAAAGCCATGAGATATTATTTGTAAAACGGCTCCGTTGAGTCCTGTATCGCTTATAGAACCAAGTCCTATAATTATGAAACCCATATGAGATACAGAAGAATAAGCTATTCTTTTTTTTAAATTACGTTGCCCAGGAGATATTGAAGCTGCATAGATTATTTGAATTGTGCCGACTATGATTAACCAAGGAGAAAATATAGAATGGGCATGAGGTAATAATTCCATATTGATTCGAACCAACCCATACGCCCCCATCTTTAATAAGATTCCAGCTAGAAGCATACAAGTACTGTAATGCGCCTCTCCATGAGTGTCTGGTAACCATGTATGTAAGGGTATAATCGGCGATTTGACAGCAAAAGCAATAAAAAATCCAATATAGAATAGCATTTCGAGTGCTACAGGATACGATTGATTAGCTGATGTTTCAAAATTTAATGTTGGTTCATTAGAACCAGATAAACAAACACCTAGAATTCCCATTAATAAAAAGGCAGAACTTCCTGCAGTATACAAAATAAATTTTGTAGCTGAATATAAACGTTTCTTTCCTCCCCACATAGCTAGAAGTAGATAAACTGGAATTAATTCTAATTCCCACATGATGAAAAAAAGTAAAAGATCTTGAGAAGAAAAAGGTCCTATTTGACCGCTATACATTGCTAACATCAGGAAATGAAATAATCGGCACTCTCGAGTAACCGGCCGAGCCGCTAAAATAGCTAAAGTCGTGATAAATCCCGTTAACAAAATGGGTCCTATAGAAATTCCATCTATTCCCAATCTCCAGGAAAAATTAAAAAAATCGATCCATTTATAATCCTCTGTCAGTTGGATTAATGGATCGTCCAATTGGAAATGATAACCGAATGCATAGGTTATCAGAAGGAGTTCTATTATACATATACAAAGAGTATACCACCTAATTACTTTATTTCCTCTATGAGGAAGAAAGAAAATTAGGGAACCCGCAAATATTGGAAAAACTACAACTATCGTTAACCAAGGAAAATAATTCGTGGTAAAAACAAGATACACTTGGACCAGAAAAATGGACTAGAAAAACCCGTTCTCAAAAAATATATTATTATTATTTGAGCGCGGGTTTTTGTCGATAAAAGTAAAAAAAAAGTAATTGTATTATTGTATTCAAGTAGGGTTTTTTGGAACGTACTAATAAGCTAGACCCATACTTCGAGTTGTTTCATGCCACAAATAAACCCGAACACTCAAGAAATCCGTTGGACAGGCGGATTCACATCTCTTACAACCCACACAGTCCTCTGTTCTTGGAGCAGAAGCAATTTGCTTAGCTTTACACCCGTCCCAAGGTATCATTTCTAATACATCTGTGGGGCAGGCTCGTACACATTGAGTACACCCTATACACGTATCATAAATCTTTACTGAATGTGACATTGGATCTATAATTTTTTTTTAATAAGAAATTTTCGATCTAGTAAATTTTTAAATGAATCAATCATATATAATGAATCATATATTTAGATACCAGATGAATCAATGATTTATATTTACCAGAATTGTTCTAATCAAACAATCTATTTCCGGATCGGGCCATGTGAGAGAGCCAAGATACTTCGATTTCTTATATTTTCGCAAACATGATCATACATTATGGCTAATACACGCTAATTCGAATTTAAGAATATTCTAATTTCTATGGCTAGTTTAATACTACGTATCATTGATACTATTTATTCAACAAATTCGATTGGTTGATACGAGTTGATTTTCTGTTACGATAAATTGACGAAACAATAGCGGGTCCAATAGCTGCTTCAGCGGCTGCAATGGCTATTACAAAAATGGAGAAAATATTTCCTTTTAATTGGCGACTATCAAAAAAATCAGAAAATGTTACAAAATTCATATTAACCGCATTCAGTATAAGTTCAAGACACATAAGAGCTCTAACCATATTTCGGCTGGTGATCAACCCATAGATACCGATAGAAAATAAGTAGGCACTCAAAACAAGTACATGTTCGAGCATCATTGACCAACTCCTTATCAATTTCGATTCATTTCAATATAATATGAACAACAATGCAAGGGATTCAATTGACTATAATATAAAAAGTACGGAACAAAGAAATCTATTGGGAATAGATCGAATAAAAAAATTTAAAAAAATTTCTATTTTAGACAGAAACAGTTTTTAAATTATAATTGAAGGGAAATAAACGTGATAATACAGAATGAAGTTTCATTTTGATTGCTGTTGCTAATTTTAGAGATTTATTACTGGCGCGCCACGGCAATTGCACCTATCAAAGCAGCTAAAAGAATTATCGAAACGAATTCAAATGGAAGAAAAAAATCTGTTGATAAATGAATTCCAATTTGTTGACTATTACTTATCAAATCGTGCTCTATAATCTGGTTTGATCTTGTAGTCCAAATAATCCCGTACCAAGACGTATCCGTAATAGTAGTCATTAATAAACCAAAAATACTTGTACAAACCAGCAAAGTAACCCCATCTCCAAGGGTCCAAAGATGAAAATCTTTGTAATATTCTGAACCATTCATGAACATCACAGCAAATATGATTAAAACATTTATAGCTCCCACGTAAATAAGGAGTTGTGCAGCAGCTACAAAATACGAATTTAATAGAATATAGAATAATGATATACAAACAAGAACCAATCCCAACGAAAAGGCAGAATAAATTGGGTTCGTAAGTAATACTACTCCTACACCTCCTAAGATAAGACCTAAGCCCAGAAAGACTAAAAGAAAATCATGTATTGGTCCAGGCAAATCCATTCTATGTAAAATAAGAGATAAAAAAATCGAAATGTTTTTCATGACCTTATTGAGTCCAGACCAGAAAAAATTGTTGATAATTCATAAAAAATTTCTAATTGATTTAAATCCTTTAAATCCTAAAGCTAAAGGGTGGGAATTAATGCGGGTACAGTTATTGGACTAATTTCATGTTTTATCTGAAGAGAGTGGTTCGAATACAAAATTATACATTTCGAAATAATGTCAGATATATTAATTAATCCATTTTTAATCCAAATTAAGGCATAATTCTTCCCAACCAATTTCTAGTTGAGATTTGTAGTTATATTGAGACCAAACAAAACGAAAAAACTCATTTCTTTAAATCAAAACTGAACCTTAGAACTTCAAAATTTTTCTTTAATCAGAGGATTTACACTTATTTTGTATTTGAGGCGAATTCAAAATTGTTCGAATTGTATAATCGTCAAGTACTGATATTGGTAAACGACCTAGGGCAATTTGATTATAATTCAATTCGTGACGATCATAAGTAGAAAGTTCATATTCTTCAGTCATTGATAAACAATTTGTTGGACAATACTCCACACAGTTACCACAAAATATACAGATTCCGAAATCAATACTGTAATTAAGTAATCGTTTCTTACGAATATCGGTTTCAAATTTCCAATCAACGACGGGTAGATCTATAGGGCATACGCGAACACAGACTTCACAAGCAATACATTTATCAAATTCAAAATGGATTCGACCGCGGAAACGTTCCACGGCGATTGCCTTTTCATAAGGATATTGAATAGTTATAGGTAAACGATTTACGTGGGATAAGGTAATCATGAAACTTTGACCAATGTACCTTGCAGCTCGTACTGTTTGTTGACCATAATTCATGAACCCGGTTACCATAGGGAACATATCGTGAATATATGAATAATTTTATGTTTGTTTATTTCTCTTGTTTGATCAAAGTTGGGAATATAGGATACCGTATTCTTTTACAGTGAAAAGAGTTGGGAAGAAGTTGTTAATAATAGATTACCGAGAGAAATAGGTAAAAGAAATTTCCATCCAAGATTCAATAGTTGGTCCATTCTTAGCCTAGGTAAAGTCCATCTTGTTGTGATAGGAATGAACAAGAACAAATAAGTTTTAGCTAATGTAATAAAGATACCAATTGTCGGTTCAAAAACACCATATGTTTTATTTATTTCAAAAAACTCAGAAACAAATATGTACGGAATAGAGATATTCCAACCGCCCAAGTAAAGAACTGTTACAAATAATGAAGAAACTAATAAGTTTAGATAGGAAGCAACGTAAAATAAACCAAATTTGATCCCCGAGTATTCGGTTTGATAACCTGCTACTAATTCTTCTTCTGCTTCTGGTAAATCAAAAGGTAATCTTTCACATTCTGCTAATGAAGAAATTAGAAAAATGATAAACCCTATAGGTTGACGCCACAAATTCCATCCCCAAAAACCATATTTTGATTGCGCCTCAACTATATCAACTGTACTTGAACTATTAGATAATCATAGTCGATGATCTCATCACTGTTCCCATCGCTATTCCAGAACCGTACATGAGATTTTCACCTCATACGGCTCCTTGAGGACCATAAAAAAATCTAAGGACCGGATCCGTATTATTTTAGAGTATTATTTTATCTTGATATATTTATAAGATGGATAAGGTCAAAATTTATCGTACGATCCAAAATTAGACCAATTGAATTCTGTCTGTTTTGCTTTAATAATTCAATTTTTTTTTTATTTATTTTTGAAAATTATTAAAAAAAATATAAATAAAAAAAAAAAAATACTTCTGAATTGATCTCATCCTTTCTTGAAAAATTTCAACAATCATTTAAATTTGTTTTTGGTGAGTAATAATTTAATTCGTCAATCAAATACTCCTTGGAACAATATCAATAACCCGCCCTTTTCACTTACGAAAAAGAATTATATATTAATTCATAAATTATGATACAAATTCTATCTAGATGAATATGGATATAGAAAGGAAAGAATAAAAGTCTAAATAATATATATAAAGAAAGACTAAACAAACAAGATCTTTTTTTTACTGTCATTGTATTCCTTTCTCTTTTTTTTCGTTTCTATTCTTCTTTTCTTTTTTCTTTTTCAGAGAAAAGCAAAAGGGGACTTACAAAATTAAAATAAAGGATTATTTCGTTTCAAACAGTCATTTATTTAATCGACGGATAGGAGCATACTCTGGATCGGAATCGTGGGGAGTATTGCTTGATCATTTCTACCAACTTAAAGCCCCAATTAATATTCTTTGTATATTATGCAGAAATATTCTTTTACATAATCTCCATTACGAATCCTTTGTGTATCTTGGTGTTTCTAATTATCCATTCGTTTTTGTTCAATCATCTGTTAAGGTAATACATGTATGATAATACATACAAACGATAGTGAAAACGCAATATGGTTAATCTTTTGAGCCCGCTTCAAGTTAGGATTAGGATAACTAATCGTCTAATCTTGGGGTAAACGCTTTCTTCTGCTTCTGTTTATTTCCGCTGAACTTTCTAACCCTTATACATAGAAAATGAGACTCAATTTTTTACTGCGAATTAAAATATATATATTTATATATATATTTATATATAAGCAGTTTTCGTTCACTCAATATAACTATCTGATTTAGTTCATCCATCCGAATAATAAATAAAAAAAATGAAGATATTTACTCCATTCAGCCACCCTTTTCCTAGAAATAGAAAGGAAGAAGAAATAAAGAGGAAGAAATAGAGAACAATTTATGTCTTAACGAATCGCACGTAGAGATATTGATAACACACATAAAGTTAATGGTATTTCATAACTAATCGATTGAGCAGCAGCTCTTAGACCACCTAAAAAAGAATATTTATTATTTGACCCGTATCCTGACATAAGAAGGCCGATGGGAGCAATACTTGAAATGGCAATCCATAAAAAAACACCGATATTCAGATCCGCTAAAACAAGGTGAGATCCAAAAGGAACTACTGAATAGCTTAATAAAATGGATATGACTGCTATGGATGGTCCGATACTGAATAAACGAGTATCTCCTCTAGATGGAAAGAGATTTTCTTTGAAAAGTAGTTTTGCTCCATCTGCTAAAGCTTGAAGAACCCCCCAAGGTCCGGCATATTCAGGTCCAATACGTTGTTGTATCCCTGCCGATATTTCTCTTTCTAACCATACAATTACAAGTACACCTATTGTGATTCCCAATACAGGAGTAAAAATAGGAATAAGGATCCATAGAATTCCAGAGGCTTCTTTTAAAAATTCAAATCTAGAAAAAGAGTTGATATCTTGTACTTCTGTTGTATCAATTATCATTTCAACGATCAACTTCTCCCATAATGATATCTATGCTACCTAGTATTGTCATAATATCGGCCAATTTCATTCTTTTAACTAACTGAGGAAGAATTTGCAAATTGATAAAACCCGGAGGGCGAATTTTCCATCTCCAAGGAAAACCACTCTGATTCCCTATCAGAAAAATTCCCAATTCTCCCTTTGGGGCTTCAACTCTCACATAGAGTTCTTGTTTTGGCAATTCAAATGTGGGAGAAGGTTTTTTACTAATAAATCGATAGTCAAAATCATTCCATTTTGGATTCCTTTCTCTATCAAAGTCTCGGATTTCTAAATTCTCATATGGCCCCCCCGGAATTCCTTCTAGAGCCTGTTGAATAATTTTTATGGATTCTGTCATTTCACCAATTCGGACTAGATACCGAGCCAATGAATCTCCTTCTTTTTGCCACTGTACTTCCCAATCAAATTCATCGTAACACTCATAATGATCAACTTTACGAAGATCCCATTGTATTCCAGAAGCTCGCAGCATTGGTCCTGATAAACCCCAATTTATTACTTCCCCTCTCTCAAGAATGCCTACTCCTTCAACTCGTTCTAAAAAAATAGGATTTCGTGTAATAAGTTTTTGATATTCAGTAACTCCTGTTAAAAAATAATCACAAAAATCTAAACATTTATCTATCCAGCCATGAGGTAAATCAGCCGCTACTCCTCCGATACGAAAATAATTATGCATCATTCTCATACCGGTGGCAGCTTCAAATAGATCATATACTAATTCTCTTTCTCTGAAAATATAGAAAAAAGGAGTCTGCGCTCCAATATCTGCCATAAAAGGACCGAGCCATAAGAGATGAGAAGCTATACGACTCAATTCCAACATAATTGCTCTGATATAGCTGGCCCTTTTAGGTACTTGGATATTTCCCAACAACTCTGGTCCATTTACAGTTATTGCTTCGGTAAACATAGTAGCTAAATAATCCCAACGCGTTACATAAGGGAGATATTGTATAATTGTTCGGTTTTCCGCAATTTTTTCCATTCCTCGGTGTAAATAGCCTAATATTGGTTCACAGTCAATAACATCTTCACCGTCGAGAGTAACGATGAGTCGAAGAACGCCATGCATTGATGGGTGGTGGGGGCCCATATTTACTATCATGAGGTCTTTTCTTGTAGCGGGTATATTCATAGGTTTTTCCTGAATCATTCTTTCATGAATTACTGAAAGCGAAAATAAGTTCATTCAAATTCAAGATCTAATAAATCAAATAATTCAAAATGCCTTTTCAAATTAAAATTAACGCGTTTTTGATTCCCGAATATCTAACTGATTAATTAATTCTTTATAACGTATTCTATTTTTCTTTGACAAATAAGACAGCATCCTTTGGCGTTTTCCCAAAATTTTACGGAGACCCCTCTGAGATAAATAGTCTTTTCTATGCAATTCCAAATGTGAAGTAAGTTTTCGTATCCTATTAGTAAGGCTTAGTATTTGAAATGCAACAGATCCCTTGTTTTCTTCTTTTTCGTCGTGCGAAATAATCGAGATGAATGACTTTTTTACCATAAAATGAAATCTTCCCCCCTTCTCTCTACACCAGTCCTTTTTTTATTGCTAGATATTTTTATTGATCAATAATAATAATATAATGCTCATTCTTTTTTTTTTTTATTTGTCATACACAATACAATAATCTTAATTTTGTTAAAAATTATATCATATCCTTTTTGAAATTGGATTCGAATAAGTATACAAAAAGATGGTTTTCCGCATTCACAAAAAAAAGATAAAAGATTCTATCTTAAAATTTCAAATTAAACTTATAAAATATTATTTTATAAGTTTAATTTGAACTATCGTTAAATTAGTATCATGAAGCAGAATCGAATGGACAACAAACAATATATGGGTGCATCTCTTTGTCTTCATATATGCCTACAGCACGGAAAATAAAGTCAATCCTTATTTCACTTTATTTAATTTATTTCACTTTATTTCATTTCAGTACACGGTTTTAGTTAATTTTTAAATTGCGGATACATATGTATCTTTACCATACTGAAACGACTGCCATTATTGGTATCAAACCAATAGCGATTCATACAAGCGAAATCTTCTAATCGATAATTAGGCCAAAGAAAAAACTTTAATTTAATTAATGTATTTTTATCTCTTTTGCTTATATTCAAAACTTGACTCTTTACCTTATTTTCATTGCAAAATGTTGTAGTTCTAAGCATACCATTTTGATTCCTAGAATTGAAACAAATTAGAATTCTCAATTCTATACGACGTCTAGGGGCTAAAATTGTTTCAGGAACAAACAAATCATAATGATTTTTGTCGCTATTTTCAGTCATCTTTTGATGTTTTGTAATAAATTCATCAGAATTTTTCTTATCAACATGGCCTTTTTCTGGGTACCTTTGATTAATTTGATTAATTGCAGGTGTACTCGTATGAAGCAACGAAATACCTATGGTTTGATACACAATAAACTGTCCTTCATTTGTTATAGACAGACGAACTGGTTCGATAAGTAATATTCCCCTTTTTATTAATTCTGTAAGATTTACATTTTTCTGAATCATTAGAATATCCAGACTCATTTCTCCCCTTTGAATAGAGGCTATAGTAATTTCTCTTGGGTTTATCAATCTAAGTAGTAGACAATAAACTTTGATATTATTGATCATTTTTGTATTTAAAGAATCATCCCATCTCAATTGAAAAAGCAAATACCTTTTTAGTACAAAATCAAACCCCACTTCCATGTTGTTCTTGTATTGTTTTTTATTTTTATCTTTTTTCTTTTTTGATACCATATAATTTTCTTCAATATCTTTTGCTTGGTTTGACAGAGTTGATTCAAAATTTTCTTGGATTGCGAAGTCTTTTTCTCGTCGATTTTGGTTTTCTAATTCAAGATATTTTTTTTCATTTGAAAATATGGATATAAAGATATCTATTTTTTTCTTTCCAGTCGTGCTTTTATTTTCACTAACGTTTTCATTTCCATTAAAATTTAAAAGGAGCAATTTAATTGGTATTTCGCATGGTTTAATCTTATACGAATTATAAAGTATCAAAAATTCGGGGAAAAACCAAAGTTCTAAATTTGATATGGGACAACTTATTATTTCTTCATTTATTCTCATCCAATCAAAAAGTTTTTTTTTATTGTATGGGTTGATTTCTTGATTTTGATGAATTGTGGGATAAACAAGACCTTTCTTGTCGATTTTATCAATTAGTTGATAATTATCAGCCTGAGTCTTAGTATATTTATTACTATTACTCTTGGTGTCAGTATTGGTGTTGATCCAGGCCCCAATATCGATTTGATTTCTAAGACAAAAATTGAGAATTATCCAATCAAAAAATTTTCGATCGGGATTTGTCTCTATATCTATAATAAAAAAATTCTCTTCGACTAAATAATTGTTGATAGGGATATCTATCAACATATTAAAAAATTTTTGTTTATCTTTCTTGTAATTATAAAATATCTCTTGGTTATGATTTACTTGTAATGGAAATTCATAAATAGATGAGTTCTTCTTATCTTCATAATTCATTTCATGATTAATAAAATTATATGATAAAAGATTATATCGATATTGTTTTTTAATATTTTTTTTTTGATTCAGCAACGGGTTTGTTTCCATTTTATTTTGTTTTTCGAAGTTAATTAATCGGTTTTTTTCATCTGAATCCCCTTTCTTGAAATGTTTATTTTGAACTATAGAGTCTTGATTTACTATATTTCGCACTTTTTGTGGTATTAATCTAGGCTGAGATAAATCATATTGATAATAACCCTTTAACCAATTTTTCCATTGATTTATTCCAGAATTGTAGGGGTTCTTATGCCTTATTAATTCGGAATTAAAAATTTCTTGGGTTCTAACAAAATAATCTTTTATTTCATTTTTAAGAAAAAGGGATCTTCCCTTATATTGATATTGAAAGACAGATCTTAATTTTGACTTATATAAATTAAACAAGTTAAAGATTGGGGTTTGTGATAATTTGTAAAAGACATATGCTTGTGACAAATAGGATAAGTCATATAAAGTCCGGGCCTTATTACCACTAATATTAATATTAGAAATTGATTTTTTTATAGTCGAAATAAACTGAGTTATATTTTGATTTGTTTTATTATAGGAACTGTATTTATTAAAATTTTTTTTTGTTGATTTAAAAAAATAAAAAAAAACTTGTACATTTATTCTATGAATATTACTGATAAATAAAAAGATATTTATAGATACCCTTTCAATGAAAAATTTAAAAAACAAATGGGATTTACGAATTAGGCGAGCCTTTCTTCTTTTTAATATCTGCAAAATCTTTTTTTGCAATTCTAATCTTTTATCACCATAACTTATTTTGTTATAAAAAATATTTCTATGTAGGCTTCTAAATCCTTTTTTGTTGTCTTTTGGAATTTTTTGTATTTTATTTATGATTGTGTTTGTTCTATCAGTTAGATCTTGTATTTTTTTTTTTGTCAATGAAAAAGTTGTCTTATTTGTAGATTGAATGTTAATGGATGATTCATCCATTATTTCATTATTGATTATCAAATCTTTTTCTTTTTTGGTTTCACCCAATTCATATATTTCACTTTTTTTCACTTCAAATAATAAAATTGGGTTCATTTTTGAGAGTTCTTTTATTTTTTTTTTTAGAAATAGAATATGTTTAATAACCCATTTTTTTGTTTCTTTTGAGACATTTGAGACAGTTAGAAAGAATTTTGTTCTTTCTTTTACAATTATTAGAACTCTCAAAGATTTCTTTTTCAATTTGATAAGTTTTTTTTTGAGTTCTTTAAAAATAGGTTCAAAAAAAGAAATTTGTTTTCGGGGAGAACCAAAAGGAAGTTCAGTTTCCATTCCCAAAACCGTTAAAAAACAAAAATCATTTTTTTGTTCTTTCTTTTTCATTGGATCCTTATAAGTTTCTCGTAGCTTAAACTTAGCTTTGTGCCAAGGTTTCAGACGAAAAGGAAATAGAATCTTTATCTGAATACCGTCTATTAACCAGTTTTTTGGAAATTCTTTTTCTGATAATTGAATGCCATTATAAGTGCATTTAACATGCCTTTCTCTCTTCCAATCCTTTAAATCTTCGGACCATTCGGGAAATTGAAACAATAGTATACGGATAAGATTTTTAACTATTATTAACAACGGTAATATAATATATTTTCTTAGAATTGATTGTGTTACTAACGCAAGACCTCTTATTATTTGAGCAATTACAATGCTATCCCAGGCTTCTGCTATTTTTATACGTGCTTCTTCTTTTTTTTTCTCTTTGTTTTTTTTAGTCCTTTCTTTTTCCTTTTTCTCTCTATAATCTGAAATATTAAATTCTTTGTTTTTCCATAACCAAAACCAATTTTGAAATTTTTTTTTCACCGATTCGAAGATATTAAAAGAAAAAGATTCGAAGATATTAAAAGAAAAAAAAACGTCTTTGCCTATTCTGTCCAAAAAAAGGGGGGAATGTACATTTGCTTGAAAGGATTTACAAATAATTATTTTACGTCTTTGGGCGCGCATCGATCCTGTGATTATGTCTCGACGAAAATCTGATTGTTGTGAATAACGTATCAAGGTAATGTCGTTTGTTTCATCATTATTAGTATCTTGGGGATTACTAGAAAGATTGGGGTTTTCTAGGTCATGATTAAAAATCAATACACGTTTGCTTTTTCTTGAACGAATCTCAGGATCCCTTCCCAACATTTCTTCGATTTCTCCCTCTTCGTGTTCCAAATTGTTGATTAATTTGTATGACCAGCGAGGAACTTTTTTTCTGATTTCTTTTAGTCCAATAGATTCTTTTCGATTATTGTTAGGATCATTTAGAACTCGATCAAATATAAATTTGATTTGTTTTTTTCGTCCTTCTGAATTAATTCTCCCTTCTTTATGTTCAGTAAATAAATAATTTTTTTTTAAATTGAAACTTGATATTGATTTTACAGTAAATTGGTTGATTAAGTTCAAGAAAAAACTCATCTCTTTTTTTAATGATTTTCTATCCATTTTTGAAAACTTATTTTTTTTAGGTTCAAATTCTAAATAATTAATAATAAAAAGGAGACCATGAATCTTATTTATCCAATCTCTTTCTATGTAATTTTGTATGTAAATTTCATTTTGGATTGAAAGTGAAAATAATTTTTTAATTCGTCCCCGGTAGGCTCCATTCAGGAACGGATCATATATTTTAGGTAAGTATTCTTTTTTAGTATTATCATTATACAATCTAATTCTTTTTTCGAGTACATCCAGAATAAGGGATTTACTATTTATTAAAGTTTTGTCTAGATATTTAACTCTATTTATAAATTTGTTGTTTAGTTTTTTTTTTTTTTCTTCATTATTATAACCCCAATGATTATATAATTCATTGGAGGAGGGTTTCTCTGTTGTGAACAGAGACATCTTTCTTTGTATCATTTCGAAAAAAATGGACAAACTAGGTGGATATGTAAAAGAGAGTCTTTCTTTTCCGTCACTTTGACATGTATGAAAAAAATATTGTGACATTTCATTCCTTACAGCATTTTCAAACCTATCGTTTTTTATATATCGAAATGGACGATTCCAGCGTTTATAGTCGAAAAGAATAGTTACAAGGGGTTTTTCTTTCAAT